TAAGGACCAGAAGTGCTACTGATAATAATGATCCACATAAAAGAGCTGCATAGCCCAATATCATCATACTTACGTGCATTATTAACCACTCGGATTGGAGAGAGGGTACTAATATTGCGGATTGATGTATTTCAGTTAAAAGACCCGAAGTAGCAAAGCCTTGGGTAAAAATAACACTTGACGCAGTTATTGTGCTTAAATGGCTTTTTTTTTTTTTTAAATATGGAACTATATGAATAACTGATAAACTCCAAGAAAGAAAAATTAATGATTCATATAAATCACTTAGTGGGAAATGCCCCGAATAAATCCAACGAGTGACTAATAATACGGTTATACATAAAAAAGTAGCTATCATTCCCTTTTCTGACGAATCATTTAGTTTTATGATTTCATCGATTAATAAAGTTATCAAATGAATTGTAATTACAATGGAAACGATCGAAAAGGAAATATGAGTTAATATATGCTCTAAAGTTGAAAATATCATAAAAATTTTAAAAAGGAGGAATCCTGAAATATAAATCAGGAGTTGAATTCATTCTAGAATTTATAATATATTGTATCTATTTTCGAAGAGAAGGTCTGCCGCCACTCGGACTCGAACCGAGATGCTCTCGCACTGCTTCCTAAGAGCAGCGTGTCTACCGATTTCACCATAGCGGCTTGTTCGAATTCATAATAGCCTATTCATAGTCAATCGTCGAGATTTAAGGAGTCAACTAAATGAAATCTTTTTAGTCAAAATGAAAATGGATGAATAAAACTTTGTTCAAATACAAATTCGAAGGTTCATTATTATGGGGTATGGGTTTTATTTACCTTAGTGCTTTGGTGTAGTTTATGCTCTTCTATAATTCAATAGAATCGAACTATTGAAACTATAAACTTCAACCCTCTAGTTATTGATAGAACTATAAAAGATTTCTTTATTTTTTTTCATAAAATATTTATTATTTATATTATTTCCTAAAAGTGAAAAAATGTATTTTACCAATGAACAAAAAATAAGACCCCTTTTTATTACTCAAAACTTGCACATTAATTCGGACAAAAAATTCCAGGCTTTTGTCGGTTGGGTTGAAAGAGACATATATATGGGAAATTTATATATTCTAATAGATTAATTCAGAGAAATTCAGATAAATAAGAAGTCAGAAAGTTACACAAAAAACTTTCAAAATAAATGAATAAATTAATTTCAACGATGTATTAATTTTAACTTTTTAACTAAAGATCTCTTTTTTACCCTTCTTCAATATATATATTCATATATATATATTTATATTTCTATATATATAGAAAAACGTCGATTATTGTAATTGTGACAAATAGGTTGATGGGGAAAAAAGACTCCCCCATCTCCAAAACAAGAAAATATACTAACAAAGGCTCAAGTTTTGTATCTTGTCTTTATTCTTTTTTCAAAAGCTTTTTATAATTTACTAACCCCTAAACCGAAGAATTATTATTATACATATCCTAATAGCGAAGCGAGTTCTAGTTCATATTGATTAGCCACAAACAATAGGTTTGTTGATTTCCTATTAAGAATGAAATGGGCCTATTTTTCTATTCGGATTATTCCAATGTTTTATTTTATGACTTTTTTTGTCGCACAAAAAAACTTTTTGAGTTTCCGGTAGAAAGAGATTTACCTAATGACAACGCTTTTAAGGCTGCCCAATATCCCTTCCCTTTCCAAATATTTTTACGAATACGCTTTTTTGATATAGAAGTACGTTTTTTTGGAACTGCCATTTAAAAATTAAGAGGTTACTCGTTGTTATAGTTGGATGTGAAAGACATCTATTGGTCAAAACGAATATATTCATTATCTAGTTATTTTATAGATAATAATTAGATAAGATAATATATATTATCTAGAGAAAACAAAAAAAAAAATATATATATATATAGATAAAAAATATGCGAAAATCGTACAAAATCTTACTATAAAATCTTACTATAAAATCTTACTATAAAAATATAATTTAATTTTTTTTCTACATAAAATAGACCGAAGGATTTAAGAACCCTTTAAGAACCCATTGCCTAATGAAAAGCCTAATGAAAACTTTAATTTTTTCTATTAATCTATTAATTGGTCAAACTTGAGTAAAGAATACTTCGAAATTCCATTTTAAAATTCGAATCAAACTAGTAATTAAAGTAATGAATCTGTTAAAAGATACACGTTTTGTTAAAAAGAATCTTCGTTATTTTTTTATTAAATTTGATTTTATTTTACCCCCTTTTGATAATTACCCCCTTTTTTGATAAATATAAAAATAAATCTTATAGAAAATAGAAAATGTTAGATATTATGGCGTTTCCTATAAATGTTTTTTTATTGAAACGGAAACTAATCAATCAGTTTCATACTGAAACTAGTTAATGATTTGGAACAAACTGACTAAAAAGTTAGATTCGTACAAAAATTGTACCTTAGTTAATCCTATGATTCATATCGATTCATATCAGATTTATTTTTAGTGTAATTTTTTATCATTACTTTATGAATATAAAGTGATTTAATAATAATGAAATTTTGTATTTTCGTTATTTTAAGAAAAATATTAGTTAATAACTAAATTTTCTTTTTATGAGCAAGTAGGTCATATCATTTGCCCAATTGTAACTTCTTTATTTTAATATTTAAAGTATTTTGGAAAGACCCAGATAATATATAAAATTCGAAAAATATCTTTAAGTTAGTACATCTCTTGATTTTTTTATTGACCCCTTTTGTTTTGAAATTGAAAGGGGGTAGGATCCGGTAAATCGGAAACAATCAATTAAGAATAAAAAAACTTTTTTATGGAACAGACATATCAATATTCGTGGATAATACCTTTCCTTCCACTTCCAGTTCCTATGTTAATAGGAGCGGGACTTCTTCTTTTTCCGTCGGCAACAAAAAGTCTTCGCCGTATGTGGGCTTTTCAAAGTGTTTTTTTGTTAAGTATAGTCATGATTTTTTCGATCAATCTGTTTATTCAGCAAATAAATGGCAGTTCTATCTATCAATATGTATGGTCTTGGATCATTAATAATGATTTTTCTTTAGAATTCGGTTACTTGATCGACCCGCTTACTTCTATTATGTCAATATTAATCACTACTATTGGAATTATGGTTCTTATTTATAGTGATAATTATATGTCGTATGATCAAGGATATTTGAGATTTTTTGCTTATATGAGTTTTTTCAGTACTTCTATGTTAGGATTAGTTACTAGTTCTAATTTGATACAAATTTATATTTTTTGGGAATTGGTAGGAATGTGTTCATATCTATTAATAGGGTTTTGGTTCACACGGCCTGTTGCTGCAAATGCTTGCCAAAAGGCATTTGTAACTAATCGTGTTGGGGATTTTGGTTTATTATTAGGAATTTTAGGTTTTTATTGGATAACAGGGAGTTTCGAATTTCGAGATTTATTCAAAATATTCAATAACTTGATTTCTAATAATCATAATGAAGTCAATTTTTTATTTGTTACTTTCTGTGCCGTTCTATTATTTGCCGGTGCGGTTGCTAAATCTGCACAATTTCCCCTTCATGTATGGTTACCGGATGCCATGGAGGGGCCCACTCCTATTTCGGCTCTTATACATGCTGCTACTATGGTAGCTGCGGGCATTTTTCTTGTAGCTCGGCTTATTCCTCTTTTCATAGTCATCCCTCACATAATGAATTTCATCTCTTTGGTAGGAGTAATAACAATATTATTCGGGGCTACTTTTGCCCTTGCTCAAAAAGACATTAAGAGAGGTTTAGCCTATTCCACAATGTCTCAATTGGGTTATATGATGTTAGCTCTAGGTATGGGGTCTTATCGAAGTGCTTTATTTCATTTGATTACTCATGCTTATTCGAAAGCATTATTATTTTTAGGATCCGGATCCGTTATTCATTCAATGGAAACTCTTGTTGGATATTCTCCAAATAAAAGTCAGAATATGGTTTATATGGGGGGTTTAACAAAACATATCCCAATTACCAAAACCGCTTTTTTATTAGGTACACTTTCTCTTTGTGGTATTCCGCCTCTTGCTTGTTTTTGGTCCAAAGATGAAATTCTTAATGATACTTGGTTGTATTCACCAATTTTCGCAATAATAGCTTGGTTTACAGCGGGATTAACCGCATTTTATATGTTTCGAATCTATTTACTTACTTTTGAAGGACATTTAAACGTTCATTTTCAAAATTATAGTGGCAAAAAGAATACTCCCTTCTATTCAATATCTCTATGGGGTAAAGAAGATTCAAAAAGAATTAACAAAAATTTTCGTTTATTAACGTTATTAACAATGAAAAATCATGATATTTTTTCTTTTTTTTCAAAAAAAACGTATCTAATTGATCAGAATGCAAGAAACATCACACAACCTTTTATTACTATTACCCGTTTTGGAAATAAGAAGTTTTTTTCGTATCCTTATGAATCGGATAATACTATGTTATTTCCTATACTTGTATTGGTTCTATTTACGTTGTTCGTTGGATCCCTAGGAATTCCTTTCAACCAAGAAGGATTGTATTTGGACATATTATCAAAATGGTTAACTCCGTCTATAAACCTTTTACATCAAAATTTGAATAATTCAATAGATTGGTATGAATTTTTTAAAGATGCTATTTTTTCAGTTAGTATAGCTCTTTTTGGAATATTTATAGCCTTTTTTTTATATAAACCTGTTTATTCATCTTTGCAAAATTGGGACTTAATTAACTCTTTTGTTAAAACAGGTCCTAAAAGAATTCTTTTGGACAAAATAATAAATGGTATATATGATTGGTCATATAATCGTGGTTACATAGATGCTTTTTATGCAAGATTCTTTATTGGGGGAATAAGAGGATTGGCCAAGTTAACTTCTTTTTTTGATAGACGAGTAATTGATGGAATTACTAATGGAGTTGGTGTTTTGAGTTTCTTTGTAGGCGAAGGTATCAAATCTGTAGGTAGTGGGCGCATCTCTTCTTATCT